TAATGGTAAGCAAGAAGATTGTTTACGAAGAAACACCAATAAAAATTCATATTCTGATACATAAGAATTATATAAGAATCGAAATAGTCTTTTATTTTCTTTTTTAAAAAGAAAAATAGATTTCATTGAAGTAATAAAACTATTCCAATTTGAATAGTAGTTGAGAAAGAATCGCAATAAATGCAAAGACGGAACGTCTTGTATACGGTATTGAAGAAGTTGCACCAAGATTTCCAAATGAATAGGATAGGGTATTTCTATATGTGAAATAGAATCCAAATGCAAAAATTTGTCTTCTAAAAAGGGAAATATTGAATGAATAGAGCGTAAATTCTGAAACTTTGGTATTTCTTTTTCTTTCGGACAAGATAATTCTCGTAGCGAGAATGGGATTTCTACAACGATCGAAAACCCCTCAGGTAGAATCTGAGAATAAAACTCAGAATAAAAACCAATTTTGTAATCCAACAATCGATCTTGGTTAGGATGATTAATCGAGTTAATCCAAAAATTCTGCTGATACATTCGAGTAATTAAACGTTTCACAAGTAGTGAACTAAATTTCTTGTTATTACAACTAATAATTTCCACAGGTTCGGAATCATTTAATCCATAATCGTGGGCAAATGCATAAATATACTCCTGAAAGAGAAGTGGGTAGACAAAGTATTGTTGACAAGATTTATGTTTTTCTGAATACCCTTCGAATTTTTCCATTTGTATTTCTACTTGAATCAGAGACAAGAAGCATTTCTCGGTTTATCAAATGATGATACATAGTGCAATATGGTCAGAACAGGGTGTTGGATTTTTTAATACAAACCCTGGAAAGAAAGGGAGTCTAATCCACAGATCTTTTTCCGCTCCTTTTCTACACAATTAGTTTATGTTTGTTCTAAATTACAAAAGAGAACAGAATCAATTTTTTATTTTTGCAGGCCAATCGCTCTTTTGACTTTGGAATGGAATCCCTTTATCAATATACTGCTTCTTTTACACATTCAATCCATAATCAAGAATAATTAGGATTTCTAAAAAAAAAAAAAAGGTCGACTCGAAAATCCAACCTTTCCCCGCATCCGGCACTAATCTATTTTTAACGTCTAATTAGAGCGGGGAATTATTCCAATTAGGAAGTTAAGCTCGTTGCTTTTTATTTTACCAGAATTGGAGCCAGGCTCTATCCATTTATTCACTAGACCCAGAAAATCGTAATTTTTATTCGATTTTATTACGACATGCTATTTTTTCCATTCATTACCCTTGAGGATCAGTCGTGGTCTTATAGACTCTACCAAGAGTCTGGACGAATTTGTTGCTCCATCCAAATGTGTAAAAGATCATAGTCGCACTTAAAAGCCGAGTACTCTACCATTGAGTTAGCAACCCAGATAAAAAAAGATCTTAGATACGATCGAAATCAAAAAATCAATGGAATTATACCGGGCGCTTCTGTCAAAACATTGAACTAGCAAGACATCAAAAGAAAGATTTTATCGACCATGAAAAACACTCAAATGGCAAAATGAACAGGTCTAGTTAAATTCCACTAAGATTAGAGCGACTCCAATCACGATGGCAAAATGCTGCTTCTTTTAGCGATTTTTAGTTTAAAGAAATAAAAATATTGTATGAAAATACATGCACATGCAAGAGAGACAGAGACACCCTTATCATTTGAGCGAAGTGTAGGCAGAAAAATCGAATATGGAGTGAGGATTAAAGAGACCCATCTATCTACAAATTCTATTTGTTCAATAGACCTTTGTCAATGGAAATAGAATGATAAGAAAACAAATTAGATAGAAAAAGTAAATAAAATAGGGGCTTATGTTGGATTGGCACGACATAAATCCAAATAGGACTAAGAAAGAGGTAAATTGTGTCTAAATAATTAGAGAACGAGGAATACTGGTGATCTTCTCCTACTTTTTTATTTATTTAGTTCTTCAATTCACTCAAAATTCTTTCTTTTTCTTTAAATAATTCTGCCTTCCTTAAAATATCATAAACAGTTCTTGTCGGTTGAGCACCCTTTTCAAGGAAATAGAGAATAGCTGGAACATTTAAACAAGTTTGATTTTTTATCGGATCATAAAAACCCACTTTTCGAAGATCTCTTCCCTCTCTTCGAGATCGAACATCAATTGCAACGATTCGATAGACAGCTTATTGGGATAGATGTAGATAAACAACGCCCCCCCCCTAGAAACGTATAGGAGGTTTTCTCCTCATACGGCTCGAGAAAATGATTCGAATTTCTGTCTATAATAATAGAAATAAGACTATTACGTGCATTAATTTCCTTACAGAAAAAACAAATTTCATTTATACTCATGACTCAAGTTGGCTAATTTTGACTGACAGACTTCAAAGGCGAAATCCTTCGAAAATTTTTGAGTCGTCTCTAAACTCTTTTCGTTGTCTCATTTCGAACGAATTGACTTTTATTCCTTATTCTGATCCAATTCTGCTGTTGAGACAATTGAAAATTGTGTTTACTTGTTCTGGAATCCTTTATCTTTGATTTGTGAAATCCTTGGGTTTAGACATTACTTCGGGAATTCCTATTCTTTTTTCTTTCAAAAGAGTAGCAACATACCCTTTTTTCTTATTTCCTTCGATAAAGCATCTCCCTCTTCTATAGAAATCAAATAAGGAGGATTTATTCTGATATACTTTTAATTGAAAGAGTTTTCCCTATCTTCCAAAATGGGGCTTTTTTCTTATTTTAACCTTTCGATTTCTATATTAAGGATAGACTGACAAAGTTGGCCTAATTTATTAGTTTTCACTAACCCTAGATCCTTTCCCTTGATAAAAAATCAATTCTATCCTCTCGAGCTCCATTGTGTACTATTTACTTAAAAATAAACAACCCAGCGCAAATTAGGTTCGGGACGAATAGAACAGACTATGTCGAGCCAAGAGCATTTTCATTACTATGGAAAATGGTGGATAGCAAAATCCACAATCGATCATGTCCTTCAAGTCGCACGTTGCTTTCTACCACATCGTTTTAAACGAAGTTTTACCATAACAAACATTCCTCTTTTCATTGCAAAGTGGTATAGAGAATTGATCCAATATGGATGGAATCATGAATAGTCATTGGTTTAGTTTTGTGTATACTAATCCAAACTTGCTATCTATGGAGCAATATGGATAAAAGAAAGTTAAGTATTTATCGGGGAAGCCCCCACAAAAATCCTATTTATTTAAACCCATATTCTATCATATGAATGAGAATGAAACATAGTTCGAAAAACATATGAATGAAACATAGTTCGAAAAAGACGACTAAACAGGTTTGTTTAAGACTTATTTATTATGAAATTTCCATTCTCAACGGATGGCTCGAGATCATCAATTTTAAAGTGTAGAAGAGAAGGATCAACTCTTCCCCAATAAATAAACTATCAACCTCCAAAAAAGTTTAATAAAATTAATTACTAATTAATTTTATTACTATATTAGAATTAGATTAGCAATATATTTTTTACGTAACAAAAAAAATTAACTATTAACTAAAAAAGTATTCCAATGAAAAGATTGAAAGTTTTTGGTAGTTATAGAATTCTCGTACTTCCATACTTCTTCGACCCGAATACAAAAAAAAAGTAAGAAAAAAATATGACTAAGTAAATAGCGTAGGCATATCCTGAATGTGCCTGATAGACACAATTTTTTCATAAAATAAAGATATTCAATTTGATTGGACTTAAGACTTTATTATGTTTTCTGAGAAAGAAAATGAATGCTTAGAAATGCATCTAATCTAAGAGTTCATAAGATATCATTATTCTCTTTAATAAACTTTTGTCTCGTGTAGAGTACTGTACTATCCGAAACAATCTGGGACGGAAGGATTCGAACCTCCGAGTAACGGGACCAAAACCCGCTGCCTTACCACTTGGCCACGCCCCATTTCGGGTTTTATGCGACACTAATAAACAGTATTATGTTTATTTGTTATTCGTCAATCCCATTTCAATTACATAAAAAATGAGGGATATTCTCTTGCTAGTATTCTAGACATGCGGATAATATAGAATCAAAAAAATGCATTGATCATTACATGGAATTCTATTAAGATATTATATGAAAGTCGAATTTATTCCACTCTCATTTGAGAGTGCAAATACAAGGAGGTATTTTGTGTTCGGGAAAGTCCGAAGAAAAAAGATTTAGAATCTGCCTTTTCCTTATTTCCCTTAGAAAAATAACTCAATCAAAATCCAATTATTTACTCTACAAGAATGAAATGCTTGTTATGCCTAATATACTTAGTTTAACCTGTATCTGTTTTAATTCTGTTCTTTATCCGACTACTAGTTTTTTCTTTGCCAAATTGCCCGAAGCTTATGCTATTTTCAACCCAATCGTGGATGTTATGCCTGTCATACCTCTATTCTTTTTTCTATTAGCCTTTGTTTGGCAAGCTGCTGTAAGTTTTCGATGAAATCTTTAGTACTCTGCTCTGCCTGCTAAATTAAATTATGTATTAATTCCAAAAAATTATTATTATAAAAAAAATGGGTAAAAGCAGAGAACTTTTCTATTTTTATATTATGAACCTTCGATTCTAAAATGAAAATTCTTCTACATTGAATAGATAGCTGCAGCAATAAATTTGGATCAGCCTTTCTACCCTTCTGCACTTACGTTGAGCAGGTACCTACACAATACCTAACTCTATTTTGATATTGATAAGAGTGCTTATTATAAATGAATTCTTGCAATTTTTTTTCAAGAATTCTTTTTTGCATTTTTAGGTATCAAAATAAAAAAAAAAATCCATCCTAGTGGATCCGTGTGGTAAGGAAAAACAGGTAATCTATTCCTTAAAAAAAAATCTTGGAGATTATGTAATGCTTACTCTCAAACTTTTTGTTTATACAGTAGTGATATTCTTTGTTTCCCTCTTTATCTTTGGATTCTTATCCAATGACCCAGGACGGAATCCTGGGCGCGAGGAGTAAAAATTCCATTTTTTTTGCATTTTTTCTTACAAATTGGATTTGTTTCTTACATTTATCTATGAGAAAATCCGGGGGTCAGAATTCCTTCCAATTCGAAAGTCCCAAATGATCCGAGGGAGCGGAAAGAGAGGGATTCGAACCCTCGGTACAAAAAAATTGTACAACGGATTAGCAATCCGCCGCTTTAGTCCACTCAGCCATCTCTCCTCGTTCCAAATCCAAAGGTTTCCGTGATATGATAGAGACAAGAAATAATGATTGCAAAAAACCTTTTTTTTTCTTTCAAAAGTATATAAAAATTATATTGCCAATTCCATTTTAGTTATATTCTTTTTTCTTAATGTTAATAAAAAAAGAAGAAAATTGTTGTTTTTTCTTTCTAAAAATTGATATTGGCCGAGAGAGAATGAGATAGATTTTCTCTTTAGTGGGCATTTCCCTATAGGACTTGTTATAATAAAACAAGCAGGTTATATAAAAAAGAAAAAACGCTTTTTTTTGTTGATTATTTATCAAGAAAGCAAAAAGGGTTCTTATCAAACCCAACATAAAATTGGAAAGAACCATAAAGTAAGTAGATCTGACTCCTTGAATGCTGCCTCTATCCGCTATTCTGATATATAAATTCGATGTAGATGAAATTGTATAAGCGAATTTTTTGTATTTCCTTAGACTTAGACCGCGCAAGACAAGAATTTTTTGTTATTTACGATTTCATATTCTTGTTACTAGATGTTCTATAGGAATAAGAAGAAACCGCAACTCCTTTCCGCTACACATAAAAATAGATTTCGAAAATCCATTTTTTTTAAGAATCCTCTTTTTTTGTTCTTCCACCCATGAAATAGAGAGGAAACGAGAATAGAGGGGTTACTTTTATTTTCATTTTTCCCTTAAAAGATAGGCTTTTAAAGTAGGAGTCATGGAATAATGCTGAATTGAAATGTTGATTTCTATAGTATAAGAAAAACAAACCGAATCAAATTCATGGATTTACCACGACCTCGGTTGTGACTCCCTAGATAAAAATAAAAAATTTCTATCTTCGAGACCATTGAAAAAGGGCATTGAACGAGAAACAAATCGTCCACAGATAAGAAAACTATCATATGCCTTGGAAGTGACATGAGGTGCTCGGAAATGGTTGAAGTAATTGAATAGGAGGATCACTATGACTATAGCCCTTGGTAGAGTTCCTAAAGAAGAAAATGATCTATTTGATACTATGGATGACTGGTTACGAAGGGACCGCTTCGTTTTTGTAGGATGGTCCGGCCTATTGCTCTTTCCTTGCGCTTATTTCGCTTTAGGGGGGTGGTTTACAGGGACAACTTTTGTAACTTCTTGGTATACCCATGGATTGGCTAGTTCCTATTTGGAAGGTTGTAATTTCTTAACCGCAGCAGTTTCTACCCCTGCCAATAGTTTAGCACACTCTTTGTTGTTACTATGGGGTCCGGAAGCACAAGGAGATTTTACTCGTTGGTGTCAATTAGGCGGTCTATGGACTTTTGTAGCTCTCCACGGGGCTTTTGCACTAATAGGTTTCATGTTACGCCAATTTGAACTTGCTCGGTCTGTTCAATTGCGGCCTTATAATGCAATCTCATTCTCTGGTCCAATCGCTGTTTTTGTTTCTGTATTCCTTATTTATCCACTGGGGCAATCTGGTTGGTTCTTTGCGCCGAGTTTTGGGGTAGCAGCGATATTTCGATTCATCCTTTTCTTCCAAGGATTTCATAATTGGACGTTGAACCCATTTCATATGATGGGAGTTGCCGGAGTATTAGGTGCGGCTCTGCTATGCGCTATTCATGGAGCGACTGTAGAAAACACTTTATTTGAGGACGGTGATGGTGCAAATACCTTCCGCGCTTTTAACCCAACTCAAGCTGAAGAAACTTATTCAATGGTTACTGCTAACCGCTTTTGGTCCCAAATCTTTGGTGTTGCTTTTTCCAATAAACGTTGGTTACATTTCTTTATGCTATTTGTACCCGTCACCGGTTTATGGATGAGTGCTATTGGCGTAGTTGGCCTGGCTCTGAACTTACGTGCCTATGACTTTGTTTCCCAGGAAATCCGTGCAGCGGAAGATCCTGAATTTGAGACTTTCTACACCAAAAATATTCTTTTAAACGAGGGTATTCGTGCTTGGATGGCAGCTCAGGATCAGCCTCATGAAAATCTTATATTCCCTGAGGAGGTTCTACCACGTGGAAACGCTCTTTAATGGAACTTTCGTTTTAGCTGGTCGTGACCAAGAAACCACTGGCTTTGCTTGGTGGGCTGGGAATGCCAGACTTATCAATTTGTCCGGTAAGCTACTTGGAGCTCACGTAGCCCATGCCGGATTAATCGTATTCTGGGCCGGAGCAATGAACCTATTTGAGGTGGCTCATTTCGTACCAGAAAAGCCCATGTATGAACAAGGGTTAATTTTACTTCCACACTTAGCTACTCTAGGTTGGGGAGTAGGGCCAGGGGGAGAAGTTCTAGATACTTTTCCGTACTTTGTATCTGGAGTACTTCACCTAATTTCCTCCGCAGTCTTAGGTTTCGGTGGCATTTATCACGCGCTTCTGGGACCCGAGACTCTTGAAGAATCTTTTCCATTTTTTGGTTATGTATGGAAAGATAGAAATAAAATGACTACAATTTTGGGTATTCACCTAATTTTGTTAGGTCTAGGTGCTTTTCTTCTAGTACTCAAGGCTCTTTATTTTGGCGGTGTATATGATACCTGGGCCCCTGGGGGGGGAGATGTAAGAAAAATTACCAATTTGACCCTTAGCCCCAGTGTTATATTTGGTTATTTACTAAAATCCCCTTTTGGGGGAGAAGGGTGGATTGTTAGTGTGGATGATTTAGAAGATATAATTGGTGGGCATATATGGTTGGGCTTCATTTGTGTATTTGGCGGAATTTGGCATATCTTAACCAAACCCTTCGCATGGGCTCGCCGTGCGTTTGTATGGTCTGGGGAAGCTTACCTGTCTTATAGTTTAGCTGCTTTATCTCTCTTTGGTTTTATCGCTTGTTGTTTTGTATGGTTCAATAATACGGCTTATCCGAGTGAGTTTTATGGACCCACCGGGCCAGAAGCTTCTCAAGCTCAAGCATTTACTTTTCTAGTTAGAGACCAGCGTCTTGGAGCTAATGTCGGATCCGCTCAAGGACCCACAGGTTTAGGTAAATATCTAATGCGTTCGCCAACTGGGGAGGTTATCTTTGGAGGGGAAACTATGCGTTTTTGGGACCTTCGCGCTCCATGGTTAGAACCTCTAAGGGGCCCCAACGGTTTGGACTTGAGTAGGTTGAAAAAAGACATACAACCTTGGCAAGAACGACGTTCAGCAGAATATATGACCCACGCGCCTTTAGGCTCTTTAAATTCTGTGGGTGGCGTAGCTACCGAGATCAATGCAGTTAATTATGTCTCTCCTAGAAGTTGGTTATCGACTTCTCATTTTGTTCTAGGATTCTTCTTTTTTGTGGGCCATTTGTGGCATGCAGGAAGAGCCCGAGCTGCTGCAGCAGGTTTTGAAAAGGGAATCGATCGTGATTTGGAACCTGTTCTTTACATGAACCCTCTTAACTAAGATTTTCTTATTTATACCTGTTCTAATGTTTTCTTTTTTTTCTGTTCTGGCTCGGTTATTCCATCTAGCCGAGCCATTCATTCCTTTTTATGAAAGAAAGATAAGGGACAGAATAAAGAAAAAAAAATTAAAGAAACAAACATATTCAATAAGCAAAAGGAGAGAGAGGGATTCGAACCCTCGATAGTTCCTAGAACTATACCGGTTTTCAAGACCGGAGCTATCAACCACTCAGCCATCTCTCCACAACCTAATCCCTATTTTACTCCTACAAATAGAACATAGCCATATAAAAAGCTCTACTAACCTATAGAAAGATCTCAGATTCAAGTCCCTTTTCGACATATCTCTGTATACTGTATACACGGATACATGATCCGCTATACCCGCTTGTGAAATTTGTGAAATAAAGACTAAACCCCCTCTCCTCACCCCCATATCCAAATAAAAAAAAGCGGTAAGTAAAAATAAGTTTTAATTAAAGAGAAGAATCAATGGATTCATGATTAAACCCCTCCTACTTCTTGTATTTTTTTACAATTTTGGTTAAGTGAGGGATCAAATATGTAGTCAACTTTATTTGATGGTAGCTTGGAGGATTAGAAATATGACTATTGCTTTCCAATTAGCTGTTTTTGCATTAATTGCGACTTCCTCAGTCTTAGTAATTAGTGTACCCCTTGTATTTGCTTCTCCTGATGGTTGGTCAAATAATAAAAACGTTGTATTTTCCGGTACATCATTATGGATTGGACTAGTCTTTCTCGTAGCTATTCTTAATTCTCTCATTTCTTAAATTTGTTTAGTATTTAGTAGGCAGGTACAAAAAAAATAAAAAGGGCATTTCTTCGAAAACATTCGAATAGTGAGACGCATTAAAATTAAAACGCAATTTGCGTTCCGAATTGCTACCTCTTCTCTTTCAGTATTATGAAATTCCATTCCTATTAGAATATTCATTTTAGAATATTCATTGACAGACAATAAAAAAAAGGAAAACTCTAATATAATAGAAAATGAAACGAAACGGTCGACCCAGACATAGACGGTCGACCCAAGCGGATATACGCTATAAAATATATAGCGTAGCGAGCGTAGTTCAATGGTAAAACATCTCCTTGCCAAGGAGAAGATACGGGTTCGATTCCCGCCGCTCGCCCCCTTAATTTAGTAAGGTACTATTACCGTATCCCTTACTATACTTATCCTTCCTTTGCATCCCACTCAAAAAAAGGGGTACGCTACGGAGCCAGAAAGGGCTCCGTAAATCGGGTATTCACTGAGACAAAGAACTCGCAAACTTCTTTTAAAGGGAAGGGAGAAGTAGACTGTGCCTTTCTTTCATTTCATTTTTCTTTTACGCGGAGTCGGGAGGAGGCTTGCGCGTTCTGAGGGCAAGTGCCTTCGCAAACTGCTCAATTTTTCCCTCTAGGGCCGGGAACTAATGAATAAAAAAAGTTGGATACCACCCAACCCTCTACCATACATATCTAGAGAAATAGAAGAGTCCTTTTATACAGACTGCTAAGTGCGGAGACGGGAATCGAACCCGTGACCTCAAGGTTATGAGCCTCGTGAGCTACCAAACTGCTCTACTCCGCTCTAGAGTACCAAAAACTGGTTGACAAAGAAGGTTGAATACAGGCCTTTACCTTGTCTAGACAAAAAGAATACTCCTTTTATTTTTATAGAGATAGAGAATGGAGCGGGTAGCGGGAATCGAACCCGCATCGTTAGCTTGGAAGGCTAGGGGTTATAGTCGACGTTGGTTTATTATTTTTAACGTCTCTAATTCAAAACCGAACATGAAATTTTGATTTCATTCGGCTCCTTTATGGATATTCTCACCACTTAACATCTATGTCAGCTTTTCTATTTGAATGGAACCAAAGCTCTCCGCTTTCTAGATGATCCTTATAGAGTAGGAAATAGAACTTCGATCTAAATCCATCTAATCTACTTACTTCGTTCCCTAATTTCATTCAAGAGATCCTCGAGGAAAAGAATTTGGTTTCCACCGAGCTGAAACAATATGCTGATGGTTCTAGTAAACCAAAACTATCGTTTTTTAGCTATTTGGCTTCCTTATTCCTTTTTTAACAAAAGAAGATTTAGTTACGATTGGAAATAAACTTTTTAGTATCTTCATCCATAGATCCTTTACTCATATTTAAAAAATGGGAATAATTACTCCAATGCAAAATTATGCTTCGCGACTCTGTACTCCTAATCTAATTTGTATTTTGGATGCAATTTCAATTAGTCTTTGGATACAAATCGCGAGAATTTATATTCTTCCTCAATATGCTATTGAGAGGAAAAGGATTAAATCCTTTATAAGAACTAAAGTTTTCATCGGAATATAAAAAACTTAAAGATGCCTTTAAGTATCTCATTTCAAATTCCGTTATTAATAGAACGAATCACACTTTTACCACTAAACTATACCCGCTACATGTAGATTATGATATAAATAGTACCCTTTGTCAAGGATATCCATTGGATGGAGAAGGAGGCTAATTCCCCCTTATTGAATCAGATGGAGAAAGTTCATGACGCTGAACGGTTGGTACTTCTATTTTGATCGCTGGCCTTTACTTTAGGATTTAGATAGCCACTCTCGTCTGTAAAATACATTCCATCTCTTCTTAACCAAGCCAATAGCGTCTGAACCAAATGTATGTATTTCGATTAGGATCCTATCCTATTCTACGGTTATAACTACAATGATCATTATTTACTTTGCGAGACGGAATAGTTTTATTATTCCTACAATATACACTAGGGGATAAGACTGTCCCTATAAATTCCTTTTTTCCTTTTCTTTTTTGTTCAATTCTAAACAAAAAAATTATGGAAGATGTTTCCTTCCCCCACTTATCATTAAGTCCGAGCCGTAGAGAAAGAGTGAGATGCTTTTTTAAAATTCATCATAGATTTTCCTTCCCTATGGCTTGATAGAAGTAAGAAACAAAGAGTCATCAGTTAAAGAAAAAACGGACAAGACCGACAGATTTACCTGATGTAAAGAAGATCCTAAAAGTCTCTGCTTAGTCGATTCTCTCCATTTACCACTTTCCTCTCTCTCCTTTTTTCCACTCACTCAATTCTATTTTATTAGATTCTTGTTTAAAAGAATAAAAATAGAACTAAGAACGCATAAAAAAGAACATAGAGTATCAAGACCATTACCAAATGTTCCTTCCACGAATCATATTGGGTAATTTAATTCTTAGGGTTCCAGAATCCGCCTATTTTACTAGTCTTCGGAAACAGAAAACCCTGAACCAGGAAGAGTTAAGTTATGTAGGGTATGGCTTTTTTTTATTGTGTCCACTCTTTCTTCACCTATTTTATTATATAAAAAAACCTCTATTTTAGTTTTGTGCAAGTTATAAGAGAGAATAGGAAATATTTTCTTATTTCTTATTTTTCTTAATTTTCTCAATATTTTGAGCTCGCAAGATTTTGAACCTCGCCATGACTAAACTTCTATATTTCTATATATCGATATATACATATATAATCTCTACATAATATCTCTCTCTATACATATAATATGTACATTATGCAGTAGACCCATAATGGGAAATCAAAGTGTCAAATTTTTGAATTAAATAAAAAGCCCTTTTAACTCAGTGGTAGAGTAATGCCATGGTAAGGCATAAGTCATCGGTTCAAATCCGATAAAGGGCTTTTAAAATTAGTGGTAGAGTAATGCCGTGCTAAGACGTAAGTCATCGGTTCGAATCTGATGGAATACTTTTCTACTAAAATTCATTCACTTTTTTCTTTGTTTTTGAAACTTTCTCTATTTTTTATAGAATTTTATGACTTAGTGCGGGATGTATGCATTTTTGGTCTGAACACTAAATAAAGCACCAAATGTAAATTCCAAAAAAGAAATGAAATTGGACTATTTTTCATCTTAGATCAATCAAATAACTACCTGTACTGAACTAATATGGATAGAGAATCCCTATTTAGTAATCCATTCTTATTCTATACCCTTTTAATGAATTTCCCTAATAAAGTAGGGGATGATCCATGAATTAATCTAATCAGCAACTAAAAAAACTCCTAGATGAAAACATAACAGAAAAGTAGGAAAAACTCTTTACTTTGGATCTAGTTATACTTTTCGAGTATATTGACAATTCCAAAAAACTGCTCATACTATGATTATAGTATAATCACGAGCGGTTGTATATGGCCTTATCGTCTAGTGATGCCCCTATCGTCTAGTGGTTCAGGACATCTCTCTTTCAAGGAGGCAGCGGGGATTCGACTTCCCCTGGGGGTAGGGAGTATTTTGAAAGGAGGTTAATCATAGATTATAAAAAAACCTAGAATAAATTCTTCCTGGGTCGATGCCCGAGCGGTTAATGGGGACGGACTGTAAATTCGTTGACAATATGTCTACGCTGGTTCAAATCCAGCTCGGCCCAAAAATCTAGGACTTCGTGAATATGAACTAAATCCTTTTATTTTTCTTCCATAAAATAAAATGTCTGATATGATCTATAGAAAAAAAAGATAAAGAAAAAAGGCAGAAATTTTATTTATAACCCATATCTCTCTCATTCCTTTCTTACAAACAAAAGAGTTTTTCTTATTGAAGGGTGGATTATTATCCATTTTTAGTGATAAAAAAGTACGACATACTAGGTATGTCGCTCTCACTATACCCACATATAATATGTAGGTATGTAGCATATGAATGGTTCTATTTAAGAATAAATAGGTATGCCATACATCCCGCGGGGATTGTAGTTCAATTGGTCAGAGCACCGCCCTGTCAAGGCGGAAGCTGCGGGTTCGAGCCCCGTCAGTCCCGAACTAGGGTTTAATGAAATGAATGGATAAATTCATATTTCCCTTTTCCATGAAAAAAAGGGGAGGAAGCAAGATCAAATACCCATAGCCATAAGGCACCCTTACTTCGCTTTTTTATTTTGCATCTCTCATTAAAGAGGGAGGGGAAGCATATAGGCATTTTTTTTTTCACTACTCCCGATCGATAAAGAAAGACACACATATGATATAGAATACCGCTATTTTATCGGAATCCATACATAAATAGTATTCCCTTTTTATTTAAGATCTCTTTTACCCATGTCAGTTCTACTGCTTATTTGGATGTCCATGTGACCCATATAAAGTTGGTCATATAATACATACATACATAATTGTATGTATAACTATAATAAAAAGGAAGGGAAATTGGATAAGATTAAGAAAGATCATGGGTTAGAGGTATAGAAAAGAAAAAGGAGAAAAGGATTAAAAAAAGAAAAGAGGGAATTCCTAATCCAATCAAAAAAACCATTTTGGTCTTAGTATGGATAAAGGGTCTTCCTATGTTATAGTATTCCCCTCTCAACTATGAATTGATTTGATAGATCCGATATTCATAATATTGAATTGATTCAGTATTATCAGACTGCAAGCTCTACCCTTGAATTTACAGGATACCCCTTTTTCCTCCCCATGGGATTATATCCCCAGTTATTGTGAAAATAAAAAATAAAGAGGTTATGGAAGTCAATATTCTCGCATTTATTGCTACTGCACTGTTCATTCTAGTTCCTACTGCTTTTTTACTTATTATTTATGTAAAAACAGTCAGCCAAAATGATTAGTTGGAATTCCAATTAATCATTGAAGAAATGCAAAAGGGATTAAATAAAAAAAATCCAAGTCTTAAATGAAAGGATCTGGTTGGAATCTTAAAGTGTGGTAGAAAGAACTACATATAGTTTTTTCTACGACACTTTAGAGTCTTTCTATTATATTATCGGAGTGAAACAAAACAAAAAAAAGATTAAAGAATAACGTTTGACAAAATAATTAATGCAAAACGATCAATTAAAGAAAAGAGTTGATACAACAATTTGATTATTCAATCAATTAGTAGTATCCCTAGAGTCCACTCCTCCCCCATACTACTAGTGAAAGAGAGAATGTAAAGACTACCATTAAAGCAGCCCAAGCGAGACTTACTATATCCATCTAAATTATGTCTCCTATTTCTATAAAGGAATTATTCTACTATTGATCAATAATCATAGTGGAATCAAGGGTACAGAGTCAAAAAGGGATTCTACGCTAAAGCTACGGATCAATCAGTTCAAGGAATTTACTCCTAACAAATTCTTATTCTTATAGGAATTCCAGTAGAATTAGAGAGCATTAAGTATAAATATGATACATAGCATAGCCCTTTTACTTAAAAAAGAGTACGGGAATGATGTCCTAAATACTGAATAGAAGAAGCGGGAATAGGAAGATTTTTGATTCCTTTTGTTACTCTATTTTTTTTATAAGCAAAGGACACCCGCGTATAGCATAAAATTATGGACAAATAAATATTTTTTGGATACCTACCTTACCTATATTTATTTTTGACCTAAACCCTACAGCCCTGCTTTCTATCATTCTATGAAAGAATGAAGAAACTTTATCCACAACTCCTAAATTAACTTAGGATCGGCCTATTTAATCTGATTCTCGCTAGAATAAGTAGTCCTTACTTTAAAGTGTATGTAGATAAAATAAGATGTACGATAATGTATGATAATTAGGAAGTCTTGATATTCCTTCGTGGAACCCCTTCTTCAATCTTAAATTGAAAAAAAAAATAAGGAATGCCCCGTAGGAACCTTTCTTTGGATACCAAGATTTCTGACATCTTATCCTCGTAGTTTAAAATTCTCAAATCGAATCAATATCCCTATTGGTAACCCTTTTTTTTTGGCCACTACCGCCAAAGCAAACCCTAGTTTGAGGATAGAACTATGCTATGGTTTGGTATGGATTCTAAAAACAGAGTATCAGCAGGCCTAGTTACTCTCTTGCCCAAACTTATGCGGAGTACAAATTTATCGAGTTCGATCAGTACTATAAAACCCAAGTATTTTATTGATCAGGCGGCACCCAGATTTGAACTGGGGATAAAGGATTTGCAGTCCCCTGCCTTACCGCTTGGCCATGCCGCCAAAAAATCCGAGCGAAAATCGAGAAAAGAGCAACTATTCATGCACGTTTTCTTACGAAAACCCCCTTTTTTATTTGGAATATAATTCCCCTTACTTTTTCCAATCTTTTTAAAAAAATTTATTCCTGCTTTTTTTGATCCTGTTTCTATTATTCTCTTCGATAGATTCTATCTTAAAACGGATACTGCTAATACAATAAAACTTTCTGTTTCTTTCTATTAAGATGGAAAAGGAGAATAAAGTGGATTTCTAGTCACAGGCTGCAAAATTCAGAACGAATTGGAACCGTTAACTAGAATTCTCTCTCTTTTTTTTTTGCAGTAGTGAACGACTCTTAAATAGGTATTCTCTCCCCTTTCTTTTTAATGGCATAATAAAATATTATGGCTTTATGCCTAATCCGTGTATAGGTAAACTGCAGGTCCGAACAGCATTATTATCCAAAGATCCCCCTTATGTACATATCTCTATGGGGAATCGTGCTTTAATTTTTCAAAGCATTAAATATCTTGAATAAAAAAGTGACTTACTTTATTTTGAATTAAAGTAAGCGTGCTATTCTAAATCGAAGTAAAGTCAAACTTTCTAGTGTATTTATTATATTATGGCTTTATTACATTAATAATAGAAAGGAGATAAAATGAGAAATCTTTGCCATCCAATCTGATTAGAATATCATGAAAGTATAAGTAGCAGAATTTTTTTCTAGGAATGTTTTATCAATTCATTTTCATTCCATTTGTACCCCTCCCCTGGAAAACTGGAACTTTCGTCAAAATAGTCTCTATTCATATGTATGAAATACATATATGAAATACGTGTGTGGAGTTCCCTAGAATTTCATGTGATTCAGTAAACAGAATATAGATTCCATGATTGCTAGATCAATCCATAGGGATTGATTAAGAGTGAGCTGATAATGGAATTTTTCTTTGATAAACAGGAAACTTAAGATTAAGATGCTCCGGAATGGAAACGAGGGAATGTCCACAATACCCGGATTTAGTCAGATCCAATTCGAGGGATTTTGTAGGTTCATTAATCAAGCCTTGGCAGAAGAACTTGACAAGTTTCCAACAATTAAAGACCCAGATCACGAAATTGCATTTCAATTATTTGCGAAAGGGTATCAATTGCTAGAACCCTCGATAAAAGAAAGGAATGCTGTGTATGAATCACTCACCTATTCTTCCGAATTATATGTATCCGCGAGATTAATTTTTGGTTTCGATGTGCAAAAGCAAACCATTTCTATTGGAAACATTCCTATAATGAATTCCTTAGGAACCTTTATTATAAATGGAATATACCGAATTGTGATCAATCAAATATTGCTAAGTCCTGGTATTTACTACCGTTCGGAATTAGACCATAAGGGAATTTCTATCTACACCGGAACTATAATATCAGATTGGGGAGGAAGATCGGAATTAGCAATTGATAAAAAAGAAAGGATATGGGCTCGCGTGAGTAGAAAACAAAAGATATCTATTCTAGTTCTATCATCAGCTATGGGTTCGAATCTAAGAGAAATTCTAGATAATGTTTCCTACCCTGAAATTTTTTTGTCTTTCCCGAATGCTAAGGAGAAGAAGAGGATTGAGTCAAAAGAAAAAGCTATTTTGGAGTTTTATCAACAATTTGCTTGCGTAGGTGGAGACCTGGTATTTTCGGAGTCCTTGTGTGAGGAATTACAAAAGAAATTTTTTCAACAAAAATGTGAATTAGGAAGGATTGGTCGACGAAATATGAATCGGAGACTTAATCTTGATATACCTCAGAACAATACATTTTTGTTACCACGAGATGTATTGGCCGCTACGGATCATTTGATTGGAATGAAATTTGGAACGGGTATACTTGACGATGACGATATGAATCACTTGAAAAATAAACGTATTCGTTCGGTTGCGGATCTGTTACAAGATCAATTCGGACTGGCTCTTGGTCGTTTACAACATGCAGTTCAAAAAACTATTCGTAGAGTATTCATACGTCAATCGAAACCGACCCCCCAAACTTTGGTAACTCCAACTTCAACTTCGATTTTATTAATAACTACTTATGAGACCTTTTTTGGTACATATCCGTTATCTCAAGTTTTTGATCAAACGAATCCATTGACACAAACTGTTCATGGGCGAAAAGTGAGTTGTTTAGGTCCTGGAGGGTTGACTGGGAGAACTGCAAGTTTTCGGAGCCGAGATATTCATCCGAGTCACTATGGGCGTATTTGTCCAATTGACACGTCCGAAGGAATCAATGTTGGACTTACTGGATCCTTAGCAATTCATGCGAGAATTGATCACTTGTGGGGATCCATAGAGAGTCCGTTTTATGAAATATCTGCTGAGAAAGAAAAAAAAAAAAAAGCGAGAGAGGTGGTTTATCTATCACCAAATAGAGATGAGTATTATATGATAGCAGCAGGAAATTCTTTGTCCTTGAATCAAGGTATTCAAGAGGAGCAGGTTGTTCCAGCTAGATACCGCCAAGAATTCCTGACTATTGCATGGGAACAGATTCATGTTAGAAGTATTTTTCCTTTCCAATATTTTTCTATTGGAGGTTCTCTCATTCCTTTTATTGAGCACAATGATGCGAATCGGGCTTTAATGAGTTCTAATATGCAGCGCCAAGCAGTTCCCCTTTCTCGGTCCGAAAAGTGCATTGTTGGAACTGGATTGGAACGCCAAACAGCTCTAGATTCGAGGGTTTCCGTTATAGCCGAACGCGAGGGAAAGATCGTTTCTACTGATAGTCATAAGATCCTTTTATCAAGTCGTGGGAAGACTATAAGTATTCCTTTAGTTAACCACCGTCGCTCGAACAAAAATACTTGTATGCACCAAAAACCCCGGGTTCCCCAGGGTAAATCCATTAAAAAGGGACAAATTTTAGCAGAGGGAGCTGCTACAGTTGGGGGGGAACTTGCTTTAGGAAAAAACGTATTAGTAGCTTATATGCCATGGGAAGGTTACAATTTTGAAGACGCAGTACTAATTTGCGAACGTTTGGTATATGAGGATATTTATACCTCTTTTCACATCCGGAAATATGAAATTCAGACGGATACGACAAGCCAAGGCTCTGCTGAAAAAATCACTAAAGAAATACCACATCTAGAAGAACATTTACTCCGCAATTTGGACAGAAATGGAGTTGTTAGGTTGGGATCCTGGGTAGAAACTGGTGATATTTTAGTAGGTAAATTAACGCCTCAGATAGCGAGTGAATCATCGTATATCGCGGAAGCTGGATTATTACGGGCCATCTTTGGCCTTGAGGTATCCACTTCAAAAGAAACTTCTCTCAAATTACCTATAGGTGGAAGAGGGCGCGTTATCGATGTGAAATGGATCCAGAGGGACCCCCTCGACATAACGGTTCGTGTATATATTTTACAGAAACGTGAAATCAAAGTTGGGGATAAAGTAGCCGGAAGACATGGGAATAAGGGGATCATTTCCAAAATTTTGCCTAGGCAAGATATGCCCTATTTGCAAGATGGAACACCTGTTGATATGGTCTTCAATCCCTTAGGAGTACCCTCCCGAATGAATGTGGGACAAATATTTGAAAGCTCGCTCGGATTAGCGGGGGATCTGCTAAAGAAACATTATAGAATAGCACCCTTTGATGAGAGATATGAGCAAGAGGCTTCAAGAAAACTTGTGTTTTCAGAATTATATGAAGCCAGTAAAGAAACAAAAAATCCATGGGTATTTGAACCCGAGTACCCGGGAAAAAGCAGAATATTTGATGGAAGAACAGGAGACCCCTTCGAACAACCTGTTCTAATAGGGAAGTCCTATATCTTAAAATTAATTCATCAAGTTGATGAGAAAATTCATGGGCGTTCTACTGGGCCCTACTCACTTGTTACACAACAACCCGTTAGAGGAAGAGCCAAGCAAGGGGGACAACGAGTAGGAGAAATGGAAGTTTGGGCTTTAGAAGGATTTGGTGTTGCTCATATTTTACAAGAGATACTTACTTATAAATCCGACCATCTTATAGCTCGCCAAGAAATACTTAATGCTACGATCTGGGGAAAACGAATACCTAATCACGAGGATCCTCCAGAATCTTTTCGAGTGCTCGTTCGAGAACTACGATCTTTGGCTCTAGAACTGAATCATTTCCTTGTATCTGAGAAGAACTTCCAGGTTAATAGGGAGGAAGTTTGATTTGATCGGAATAAATATAAATTCTTTTCTTATTTCTATTTTATGATTGACCAATATAAACATCAACAACTTCAAATTGGACTCGTTTCCCCTCAACAAATAAAGGCTTGGGCTAACAAAAACCTACCTAATGGAGAAGTCGTTGGCGAAGTCACAAGGCCCTCTACTTTTCATTATAAAACCGATAAACCAGAAAAAGATGGATTGTTTTGCGAAAGAATCTTTGGACCCATAAAAAGCGGAATTTGCGCTTGTGGCAATTCTCGAGCGAGCGGAGCTGAAAACGAAGACGAGAGATTTTGCCAAAAATGCGGGGTGGAATTTGTGGATTCTCGGATACGAAGATATCAAATGGGATACATCAAACTCGCATGTCCCGTGACTCATGTGTGGTATTTGAAAGGTCTTCCTAGTTATATCGCGAATCTTTTAGATAAACCTCTTAAGAAGTTGGAGGGCCTAGTATACGGCGATTTCTCTTTTGCTAGGCCCAGCACTAAAAAACCTACTTTTTTACGATTACGAGGTTTATTCGAAGAGGAAATTTCATCCTGTAACCACAGCATTTCTCCCTTTTTTTCTACCCCAGGCTTTGCAACATTTCGAAATCGGGAAATTGCGACAGGAGCAGGTGCTATTAGAGAACAATTAGCAGATTTGGATTTGCGAATTATTATAGAGAATTCCTTGGTCGAATGGAAGGAATTAGAAGACGAGGGGTATAGTGGAGATGAATGGGAAGATAGAAAAAGACGAATAAGAAAAGTTTTTTTGATTAGACGCATGCAATTGGCAAAACATTTTATTCAAACAAATGTGGAACCAGAATGGATGGTTTTGTGCTTATTACCCGTTCTTCCTCCCGAATTGAGACCCATTGTTTATAGGTCTGGAGATAAAGTAGTGACTTCGGACATTAATGAACTTTATAAGAGAGTTATCCGTCGGAACAACAACCTTGCCTATCTATTAAAAAGAAGTGAATTAGCGCCTGCAGATTTAGTAATGTGTCAGGAAAAATTGGTACAAGAAGCCGTGGATACACTTCTTGATAGTGGGTCCCGCGGGCAACCGATAAGGGATGGTCACAATAAAGTATACAAATCACTTTCAGATGTAATTGAAGGTAAAGAGGGAAGGTTTCGTGAGACTCTGCTTGGGAAACGGGTCGATTACTCGGGGCGTTCTGTCATTGTTGTGGGTCCTTCGCTTTCATTACATCAATGTGGATTACCTCTAGAGATAGCAATAAAGCTTTTTCAGCTATTTGTAATTCGCGATTTAATCACGAAACGCGCTACTTCTAATGTCAGGATTGCTAAAAGGAAAATTTGGGAAAAGGAACCCATTGTATGGGAAATACTTCAAGAAGTTATGCGGGGACATCCTGTACTGTTAAATAGAGCACCTACCCTGCATAGATTAGGCATACAGGCCTTTCAACCCACTTTAGTAGAGGGGCGTACTATTTCTTTACACCCATTAGTGTGTAAGGGTTTCAATGCGGACTTTGATGGGGATCAAATGGCTGTTCATCTACCTTTATCCTTGGAAGCTCAGGCGGAAGCCCGTTTACTTATGTTTTCTCATATGAATCTCTTATCTCCCGCTATTGGAGATCCTATTTGCGTACCAACCCAAGACATGCTTATCGGGCTTTATGTATTAACGATTGGAAACCGCCGAGGTATTTGTGCAAATAGATATAATAGTTGCGAAAACTATCCAAATAAAAAAGTCAATTACAATAATAATAATTCTAAGTATACGAAAGATAAAGAACCCCACTTTTCTAGTTCTTATGATGCACTGGGAGCTTATAGACAGAAACTAATCAGTTTAGACAGTCCCTTGTGGCTACGATGGAAACTGGATCAACGCGTCGTTGGGTCAAGAGAAGTTCCAATTGAAGTTCAATATGAATCTTTGGGGACTTATCATGAGATTTATGCCCACTATCTAATAGTGGGAAATAGAAAAAAAGAAATTCGTTCTATATACATTCGAACCACTCTTGGTCATATTTCTTTTTATAGAGAAATAGAGGAAGCCATACAAGGATTTAGTCAGGCCTATTCATACATTATCTAAACAAGGAAGTTAGATTCGGCGATGCCCCTCCCCTTTTGGGGGGCATTCCGATTTCCGTAGTATCATCATTTTTGCCACGCGAATGCAGATTGAGATTAAGTAAATGAAGTTAATTAAATTTTCGAATCACTGACTCAGGCCCATTGTCGAATCCTACTCAGCAATTGTCGAATCCTACTCAGCCGAAAAGGGGGTACTTATGTATGGCGGAACGGGCCAATCTGGTCTTTCATAATAAAGAGATAGACGGAACTGGTATGAAACGACTTATTAGCAGATTAATAGATCATTTCGGAATGGGATATACATCCCATATACTGGATCAACTAAAGACTCTGGGCTTCCATCAAGCCACTACTACATCGATTTCGTTAGGAATCGAGGATCTTTTAACAATACCCTCTAAGGGATGGTTAGTCCAAGACGCAGAGCAACAAAGTTTTCTTTTGGAGAAACACTATTATTATGGGGCTATACACGCGGTAGAAAAATTACGCCAATCCGTTGAGATATGGTATGCGACAAGTGAATATTTGAAACAAGAAATGAATTCGAATTTTCGGATAACGGATCCTTCTAATCCAGTCTATCTAATGTCTTTTTCAGGAGCCAGAGGAAACGCATCTCAGGTACACCAATTAGTAGGTATGAGAGGATTAATGGCAGACCCTCAAGGACAAATGATCGATTTACCTATTCAAAGCAATTTACGCGAGGGGCTTTCTTTGACAGAATATATAATTTCCTGCTATGGAGCCCGCAAAGGGGTTGTAGATACTGCTGTACGAACAGCAGATGCTGGATATCTTACACGTAGACTTGTTGAAGTAGTTCAACATATTCTTGTGCGTAGAAGAGATTGTGGTACTATCCGAGGTATTTCTGTTAGTCCTCAAAATGGGATGACGGAAAAACTTTTTGCCCAAACACTAATTGGTCGTGTATTAGCAGACGATATATATATCGGTTCACGATGCATTGCCGCTCGAAATCAAGATATCGGAATTGGATTAGTGAATCGATTCATAACTGCCTTTCGAGCACAACCATTTCGAGCACAACCAATATATATTAGAACCCCCTTTACCTGCCGAAGCACTTCTTGGATCTGTCAATTCTGTTATGGCCGGAGTCCTACTCATAGCGATCTCGTAGAATTGGGAGAAGCCGTAGGTGTTATTGCGGGTCAATCAATTGGGGAGCCCGGGACTCAACTAACATTAAGAACTTTTCATACTGGCGGAGTATTCACAGGGGGTACTGCCGACCTTGTACGATCCCCTTCGAATGGAAAAATCCAATTCACTGAAAATTTGGTTCACCCCACACGTACCCGCCATGGACAGCCTGCTTTTCTATGTTATATAGACTTGCATGTAACTATTCAGAGTCAGGATATTCTATATAGTGTGAGTATTCCCTCAAAAAGCTTGATTCTAGTGCAAAATAATCAATATGTAAAATCCGAACAAGTAATTGCGGAGATTCGTGCCGGAACGTCCACTTTACATTTTAAAGAAAGGGTACAAAAGCATATTTATTCCGAATCAGACGGCGAAATGCACTGGAGTACTGATGTTTACCATGCGCCCGAATATCAATATGGTAATCTTCGTCGATTACCAAAAACAAGCCATTTATGGATATTGTCAGTAAGTATATGCAGATCCAGTATAGTGTCTTTTTCACTCCACAAGGATCAAGATCAAATGAATACTTATGGTAAAAAAGATAGGGAAATTTTTGATTATTCAAGGTCGGATCGAATCGTGGCCAACGGCCATTGGAATTTGATCTATCCTTCTATTTTTCAAGATAATTCGGATTTGTTGGCAAAAAAGCGAAGAAATAGGTTCGTCATTCCATTACAATACCATCAAGAACAAGAGAAAGAACTAATATCCTGTTTGGGTATTTCTGTCGAAATCCCCTTTATGGGTGTTTTACGTAGAAATACTATTTTTGCTTATTTTGACGATCCACAATACAGAAAAGATAAAAAGGGTTCGGGAATTGTTAAATTTAGATATAGGACCCTAGAGGAAGAATATAGGACTCGAGAGGAAGACTTAGAAGACGAATATGAGACCCTAGAAGACGAATATAGGACCCGAGAAGGCGAATACAAATATGAAACCCTAGAAGACGAATACGGGAGTCCAGAGAACGAATATGGGAACCCAGAGAACGAATATAGGACTTTAGAGAAAGACTCAGAAGACGAATATGGAAGCCCAGAGAGCAAATATAGGACCCGAGAGGGCGAATATGGAACTCTAGAGGAAGACTCAGAAGATGAATATGGGAACCCCGGGGAAAGCTCAGAGGACAAATATGGGACTTTAGAGGAAGACTTAGAAGAAGACCCCGAGGACGAATACGATAGTCCAGAGGAAGATTCTATCTTAAAAAAAGAGGGTTTTATTGAGCATCGAGGAACAAAAGAATTTAGTCTAAAATACCAAAAAGAAGTGGATCGGTTTTTTTTCATTCTTCAAGAACTGCATATCTTGCCGAGATCTTCATACCTAAAGGTACTTGACAATAGTATTATTGGAGTGAATACACAACTCACAAAAAATACAAGAAGTCGACTAGGTGGACTGGTCCGAGTGAGGAGAAAAAAAAGCCATACAGAACTCAAAATATTTTCCGGAGATATTCATTTTCCTGAAGAGGCAGATAAGGTATTAGGTGGCTGTTTGATACCACCAGAAAGAAAAAAAAAATATTCTAAGGAATCAAAAAAAAAGAAAAATTGGGTCTATGTTCAACGAAAAAAAATTTTCAAGAGCAAGGAAAAGTATTTTGTTTTCGTTCGCCCTGCAGTCGCATATGAAATGGACGAAAGGAGAAATTTAGCAACACTTTTCCCACAAGATCTCTTGGAAGAAGAAGATAATCTCCAACTTCGACTTGTCAATTTTATTTCTCATGAAAATAGCAAGTTAACTCAAAGAATTTATCACACAAACAGTCAATTTGTTAGAACTTGCTTAGTAGTGAATTGGGAACAAGAAGAAAAAGAGAAGGCTGGTGCTTCCCTTGTTGAGGTAAGAGCAAATGACCTTATTCGCGATTTCCTAAGAATTGAGTTAGTCAAGTCCACTATTTCATATACACGAAAAAGGTATGATAGGACAAGTGCAGGACCGATTCCCCATAATAGGTTAGATCGCACCAATATCAATTCCTTTTATTCCAAGGCGAAGATTGAATCACTTAGCCAACATCAAGAAGCTATTGGCACATTGTTGAATCGAAATAAAGAATACCAACCTTTGATGATTTTGTCGGCATCCAACTGTTCTCGAATTGGTTTATTCAAGAATTTAAAACACCCCAATGCGATAAAAGAATTGAATCCTAGAATTCCTATTCAAGAAATTTTTGGGCCCTTAGGCGTTATTGTACCTAGTATATCGAATTTTTCTTCATCTTACTATTTACTAACGTATAATAAGATCCTGTTAAAAAAATATTTGTTCCTTGCCAATTTGAAACAAACCTTCCAAGTACTTCAAGGACTTAAATACTCTTTAATAGATGAAAATAAAAGGATTTCTAATTTCGATAGTAACATAATGTTGGATCCATTACTTTTGAATTGTCGCTTTGCCCATCATGATTCTTGGGAAGAGACATCAGCAATAATTCACCTTGGACAATTTATTTGTGAAAATGCATGTCTATTTAAATCGCACATAAAAAAATCTGGTCAAATTTTCATTGTTAATATGGATTCCTTTGTTATAAGAGCAGCTAAACCTTATTTGGCCACTACAGGAGCAACTGTTAATGGTCATTATGGAGAAATCCTTTACAAGGGGGATAGGTTAGTTACGTTTATATATGAAAAATCGAGATCTAGTGACATAACGCAAGGTCTTCCAAAAGTGGAACAAATCTTTGAAGCGCGTTCAATTGATTCATTATCCCCGAATCTCGAAAGGAGAATTGAGGATTGGAATGAGCGTATACCAAGAATTCTTGGGGTCCCATGGGGATTCTTGATTGGAGCTGAGCTAACCATAGCCCAAAGTCGTATCTCTTTGGTTAATAAAATCCAAAAGGTTTATCGATCCCAAGGGGTACAAATTCATAATAGACATATAGAGATTATTATACGCCAAGTAACATCAAAAGTGCGGGTTTCTGAAGATGGAATGTCTAATGTTTTTTCACCTGGGGAATTAATCGGACTATTGCGAGCGGAACGAGCAGGGCGAGCTTTGGATGAATCGATCTATTATCGGGCAATCTTATTGGGAATAACAAGGGCTTCCCTGAATACCCAAAGTTTCATATCTGAAGCAAGTTTTCAAGAAACTGCTCGAGTTTTAGCAAAAGCTGCCCTACGAGGTCGTATTGATTGGTTGAAAGGGTTGAAAGAAAACGTAGTTCTGGGGGGGATTATACCTGTTGGTACCGGATTCCTAAAATTTGTGCATCGTTCCCCACAAGACAAGAACCTTTATTTCGAAATTCAAAAACAAAATCTATTCGCGTCGGAAATGAGAGATTTTTTATTTCTCCATACAGAATTAGTTTCTTCAGATTCTGACGTAACAAACAATTTCTATGAGACATCAGAACCCCCATTTACCCCCATTTATACGATTTAAGGATACATAAAGCAGATTTTTTTACTTTACTAGACTTTTGAACTTTAGAACACTAAGAGGTCAAATTTTATATTTTTATTTAAAATTTTAAAATAAGTAAAAGAAGTCGGTTAATACATTTAAGGTTATGTTTATACAATGTATCAATGGCCAACTCTCAGTAGAAGGGAAGGTTCCTTCGGAACAATTATTATTTATTTCAAGCTATTTCGGATCTTTCTTAATCTTCAAAAAGAATAAAATTCCGTAATGGAATGGTAGGATGAAAAAAAAAAGAAACAATCAAAAGGAAGTGTGGAAAAAATGACAAGAAGATATTGGAACATCAATTTGAAAGAGATGATAGAAGCAGGAGTTCATTTTGGTCATGGTATTAAGAAATGGAATCCTAAAATGGCCCCTTACATTTCGGCAAAGCGTAAAGGTACTCATATTATAAATCTCGCTAGAACGGCTCGTTTTTTATCAGAAGGTTGTGATTTAGTTTTTGATGCAGCAAGTCAGGGAAAAAGTTTCTTAATTGTTGGCACAAAAAAAAGAGCAACGGATTTAGTAGCATCAGCTGCAATAAGGGCTCGTTGTCATTATGTTAATAAAAAGTGGTTCAGTGGTATGTTAACTAATTGGTCGATTACGAAAACTAGACTTTCTCAATTTAGAGATTTAAGAGCAGAAGAAAAAATGGGAAAATTCCAACATCTCCCAAAAAGAGATGTGGCAATCTTGAAGAGAAAATTATCCACTTTGCAAAGATATCTCGGCGGGATCAAATATATGACGAGATTGCCAGACATTGTGATCGTCCTCGATCAGCAAAAAGAGTATATAGCTCTTCGGGAGTGTGCCATTTTGGGGATTCCTACTATTTCTTTAGTCGATACAAATTGCGACCCGGATCTCGCGAATATATCGATTCCAGCCAACGACGACACTATGACTTCAATTCGATTGATTCTTAACAAATTAGTATTTGCAATTTGTGAAGGGCGTTCTGTCTATATAAGAAATCGTTGATTAAGAAGAATAGTGAATTCTTGGGCAACTGCGTAGATTTATGGAATCACTTACTATTCTTTTTCGTTTTGCATAGAAAAAAGAAGGGGAATATTGATATATATTAGAGGGTATTGATATATATTATGATCTGATGTGCTTTCTTGGTATCCTAAATATAAGATTAATACTTCAAGTTGCTGAGTTGAGAAAGAGATGGTTGAATCAAAAGAATTCCTTTTTTGAAGTTCAATTTTTATCAGAGGACAATATGAATATTATACCTTGTTCCATTAAAACACTCAAGGGGTTATACGATATATCGGGTGTAGAAGTAGGCCAACACTTCTATTGGCAAATAGGAGGTTTCCAAATTCATGCCCAAGTACTCATCACTTCTTGGGTCGTAATTACTATCTTGTTAGGTTCAGTTGTCATAGCTGTTCGGAATCCACAAACCATCCCGACCGACGGTCAGAATTTCTTTGAATATGTCCTTGAGTTTATTCGAGACTTGAGCAAAACTCAGATTGGAGAAGAATATGGTCCCTGGGTTCCCTTTATTGGGACTATGTTCCTTTTTATTTTTGTTTCGAATTGGTCGGGTGCTCTTTTACCTTGGAAAATTATAGAGTTACCCCATGGGGAATTAGCAGCGCCCACGAATGATATAAATACTACTGTTGCTTTAGCTTTACTCACGTCAGCAGCATATTTTTATGCGGGTCTTAGCAAAAAAGGATTGAGCTATTTCGAGAAATATATTAAACCAACCCCAATCCTTTTACCAATTAACATCCTAGAGGATTTCACAAAACCATTATCGCTTAGCTTTCGACTTTTCGGGAATATATTAGCGGATGAATTAGTCGTTGTTGTTCTTGTTTCTTTAGTCCCCTTAGTAGTCCCTATACCTGTCATGTTTCTTGGATTATTTACAAGCGGTATTCAAGCTCTTATTTTTGCAACATTAGCCGCAGCCTATATAGGTGAATCCATGGAGGGTCATCATTGAATTGACTAGTTTTGGAAATAGTATTTTTTTTTCAGCTTAGCTCAATTCATGCGTGGTTCCAGATAATCCGCTTGGTTGCAAAAAAAATAGTTAGAAATGCGTATGAATATACAACCTAGAGTTGTAGGAGAGAAAATAGACTATAACTATATTATGGAATTGTCAAAGTATAGATGCAGTAAAGAGGGAGGGTGGAGTCAGACTGGATCTATACTATATATCCTTAATGTCTAGAAGTGGAGTGGAGTCACCTTTTATACGGTTTTCTGCGTTAAGCAATGATTTTAGAATCCAATTCAATAGAAAATGAGAAAATACGCAAACAAAATAGAAGAAACAAATGTATATAGGGTATTATATATTCCTAGGTTAGATTCATTATCTAATCCGAGATATGGAATTCCCTTCTATGTAGTTCGGACAATTTACATTATAATTTCAATTTGTACTTTTTTAGTTACTTCTCCTCAATAGAGATAGAGCTTAGAAGTAAGAATTTCTTGGTTGATTGTATCCTTAACCATTTTTTTTTTTGACACGAGGAACTCACCATGAATCCACTAATTGCTGCTGCTTCTGTTATTGCTGCTGGATTGGCCGTAGGGCTTGCTTCTATTGGGCCTGGAGTTGGTCAAGGTACTGCTGCAGGACAAGCTGTAGAAGGTATTGCGAGACAGCCAGAAGCAGAAGGTAAAATACGAGGCACTTTATTGCTTAGTCTAGCTTTTATGGAAGCTTTAACAATTTATGGACTAGTTGTGGCACTAGCGCTTTTATTTGCGAACCCTTTTGTTTAATCCTAACAAATAAAATAAGCTCTTTCGATTAGATACCTTTTTTCTTTTTTTAGTTAAATGGGTATTTGCTTCTGCAATTCCAATTATATCAATACTTTACTTTATTTTATTTACTCCTATTTATTACTGCTGGAATTAGCTATTTATCGGGACAGACAATATCCCACCCCAGGAAGGGCTGAGTTGAGTATGATTAATTTAGAAGATATGCTCCCCTTCTTCCTTCCCGTCCTTAGTTTAGGAAAGTGGAAAGTTTTTTTCCTTTTATTTTAGGAATTTTGGGAACAGAACATTTCAACAAAGGAGGTCTTTCACAGGTCAAAGAAGACCTAAGACTTAATCTAAAAGAAATTACTAGATTGAATCTATTTGCATTAAAAAAACCGATCAAAAAACGGCGAGCGAAGTAAGTGATCGAAAAACTTTGTTCTTTGTTTGTCCTATCTATAAGAGGAGAGCATATGAAAAATGTAACCCATTCTTTCGTTTTTTTAGCTCACTGGCCATCCGCTGGCAGTTTCGGGCTTAATACCGATATTTTAGCAACAAATCTAATAAATCTAACTGTAGTGGTTGGTGTTTTGATTTTTTTTGGAAAGGGAGTGTGTGCGAGTTGTCTATTTCAAGAATAGATTGGATCTATCCGGCTGCACTTTAGAATATTTTTTAGTATTTTTCGGATAAATAAGAAAAGGGTGCACGATCTC